ATTCATCATTATTGTATTGATTCTTACCTTCATACTTCAGATTAAGATCGAGATATTGGACATAGAATGCCAATTTTAAAAATGTAAAAAAAAGGAGTAATCAGCCGTGACACGTTCACTAAAAAAAAATCCTTTTGTAGCTAATCATTTATCGGGAAAAATTGAAAAACTCAACATGAGGGAGGAGAAAGAAATAATAGTGACTTGGTCTCGGGCATCTACCATTATACCCACAATGATTGGCCATACAATCGCTATTCATAATGGAAAGGAACATTTACCTATTTATATAACAGATCGTATGGTCGGTCACAAATTGGGAGAATTCGCACCTACTCTAACTTTCGTGAGACATGCAAGAAACGATAATAAATCTCGTCGTTAGTCGTTCTACTAAGTATTCATGTTAAAAGTCTTATCTTAATAGTATTTATAATTAGTATTTAGACTTAAGAGTCTTTATCTTATAGTAAGAGTATAGTATTTTTTTTTCTTTTTATAGTATACTAAGACTTAGACTTTTATTACTTATTCTTACTTTTCTGACTTATCTTATACTATACTTCACCTAGGCACTTATCATTCATTGGCGGGGGATAACTTTCTTTTATGATAAAGAACGAAAATTCTGATAGAGAAGCAAAAGTCTGACTTATCTTATACTATACTTCACCTAGGCACTTATCATTCATTGGCGGGGGATAACTTTCTTTTATGATAAAGAACGAAAATTCTGATAGAGAAGCAAAAGTGTTAGCTCAACATATATATGTATGTATGTCTGTTTTCAAAGCACGAAGAGTAATTGATCAGATTCGCGGGCGTTCTTATGAGGAAACACTCATGATATTAGAACTAATGCCTTATAGAGCATCTTATCCAATTTTACAATTAGTTTATTCTGCAGCAGCAAATGCTAGTCATAATATGGGTTTAAATGAAGCTGATTTATTTATTAGTAAAGCTGAAGTCAACAGAGGCGCTATTGTTAAAAAGTTAAGAACTCGGGCTCGAGGACGTAGTTGTCTAATAAAAAAAACCACTTGTCATATAAAGATTGTTTTAAAAGAAAAATAGAAATTTTAGATTCATCTAAAGAAACAGAATTTAGATTCCTATTTTATATTTATAAATTTATAAAAAAATATGAATGGAACAAAGGGTAGAAAAATATGGGACAAAAAATAAATCCACTAGGTTTCAGACTTGGAACAACTCAAAGTCATCATTCTTTTTGGTTCGCACAACCAAAAAATTTTTCCATGGACCTACAAGAAGATGAAAAAATACGGAATTGTATTAAGAACTATGTACAAAAAAATAAGAGAATATCCTCAGGTTTTGAAGGAATTGCCCATATAGGGATTCAAAAAAGAATAGATTTTATTCAGGTCATAATCTATATTGGATTTCCCAATTTATTATTAGAAGGACGAATAGGGGGAGTCGAAGAATTACAGATGAATGTACAAAAAGAGTTTCGTTCTGTAAATCGGAGACTCAACATTGCTATCACAAGAATTGAAAAGCCTTATGGACAACCTAATATTCTTGCAGAATATATAGCTTTACAATTAAAAAATAGAGTTTCATTTCGAAAGGCAATGAAGAAAGCTATTGAATTAACTGAACAAACGGATACAAAAGGAATTCAAGTACAAATCGCAGGGCGTATCGACGGAAAAGAGATTGCACGTGTCGAATGGATCAGAGAAGGTAGGGTTCCTTTACAAACAATTCGGGCTAAAATTGATCACTGTTCCCATACAATTAGAACTATCTATGGAGTCTTAGGCATAAAAATTTGGGTATTTGTAAACCAAGAATAAGAATAATGGACCTTTACTTATCTCGCCATTCTGCTGAGCAATAGAAAAACAAACAATTATAATTCTATAAGGTTGAATAAAAATTCGATTTACTCTTTAATTTAGGTTTCGTATAATTGCTATGCTTAGTGTGTGACTCGTTAGTTTTAGTTTTTTATTTAGAGTTGAGATTACAAAAAAAAGATGACCCCACTATAAACTTAGTAACGATCAAAACTAAAAAAACTCAAAACTAATAACCAACTTATTGCTTCGTATTGTCGAGATCCCAAGAAACAGTCATTATATGACTGAATCGATCATATAGTTATAGCAACTGAAATTTTTTTCATAAAAAATAAATCGAATTATAAATTCTGAAAAAAAAAGGGATGTGGAAAAATGAAAGGATGATAGAAAGAGAGAATAAAGATCTCAATGATATATGATTCCAATATGTATGGTTTATGAAAAATCACCCCATAAAAAAAGGCAGTGTGATAAAGCATCAACATCAATATACAATAAATATAATAAATATACAAAATCAATATACAAATTCATATTTTTTATATTTTATATTATTTTATATTTAGAATTTTTAAATATTTATAATTTCATAATTTTAAAAATATTTATTATTTTAAATATTATAAATATTAATAATTAATAAAATTAATATTAATAAATATAAAAAATATAAAGAAAATAATAAAAATAATATAATAAAAATAATAAAAAATAGAATGAATATATGATCATAATAATCAAGAATCTAAATATAAATAATTACTAAATAATAATAATCTAATCAATATAGAGATTATCTATCTAATAAGATAGATAAATAAATAATAAGATAGAATAAGGATATAAATAATAGAAACATAGATGAATAATTGAATCGAGCTTCGGGTTAAGAAAACTGAGGAGATTGACTCAGAAACAAATAACTGATTTTGTTGGGAGCTCCATTGCAGAGTTCAGGCCTAAGCATTAATGGAGAAGCTATGGGAACGATGGAACCTGTGACTACATAGGATTTGATTGAAAAAGAATCAATCCTAATGATTCATTGGGTAGGATGGCGGAATGAACCAAGAATAACATAGATTTCTTCTGACTAGTCATAAAATGACCCTACAAATAAAAGAGAAAAGAGTCAATATTCGCCCGCGTAACCTTTTGTTTTATATTTTTGCTTTTTATATTTATTTTTTTTTTTATTTCAATTTATATTTCATTTATTTTTCATTTATTGTATGACTTTTTGGATGATTCAATATGAGGTAAAGTTAAATACTTTAGAAAATTTTTTAAAAGTCAAAGAAATAAGCATTATCCATAAACAAACACGTCTAGTGATTCGCGAGGAGCTGGATGAGAAGAAACTCTCATGTCCGGTTCTGCAGTAGAGATGGAATTCAGAAACAACCATCAACTATGACCCAAAAAGAACCAGATTTCGTAAACAACATAGAGGTAGAATGAAGGGAATATCTTGCCGAGGCAATCATATTTGTTTCGGAAGATATGCTCTTCAGGCACTTGAACCTGCTTGGATCACAGCTAGACAAATAGAAGCAGGGCGAAGATCAATGACACGATATGCACGTCGTGGTGGAAAGGTATGGGTACGTATCTTTCCCGACAAACCTGTTACAGTAAGACCTATGGAAACACGTATGGGTTCGGGGAAGGGATCCCCCGAATATTGGGTATCCGTTGTTAAACCGGGCCGAATACTTTATGAAATAAGTGGAGTATCAGAAACTGTAGCCAAAGCAGCTATGAAAATAACTGCATGCAAAATGCCTATACGAACTCAATTTGTTATTTCAGGATCAGGATAGGTAAACAAAAGTAAGTAAAGGTGTATTGAGAATGAAAAAACAAACGCGGATTTCTTTATCTCTGGACAGACAATATTTCTTTTTTCCCTTGTCCCTTGCATTGAAATAAGAGATAAAAAAAAAAAAAATGATATGATTCAACCTCAGACCCTTTTAAATGTAGCGGATAACAGCGGAGCTCGAGAGTTGATGTGTATTCGAATCATAGGAACTGGTAATCAACGATATGCTCATATTGGCGATGTTATTGTTGCTGTAATCAAAGAAGCAGTGCCCAACATGCCTCTAGAAAGATCAGAAGTAATTAGAGCTGTGATTGTACGCACGTGTAAAGAACTCAAACGTGACAATGGCATGATAATACGATATGATGACAATGCAGCGGTTATCATTGATAAAGAAGGAAATCCAAAAGGAACTAGAATTTTTGGTGCGATTGCTCGGGAATTGAGACAGTTGAATTTTACTAAAATAGTTTCATTAGCACCCGAAGTCTTATAAATCAGACTAGTAGGTTAAAATAGGACATACTTTATTTTATATTTCTATTCTCTTTCTCTATATTATATATTATTTATTATAATTATTATATAATATATAATTATTATATTTATAATTATTATATAATATATAATTATTATATTAATTATTTAATATTAATTATTATTTAATATTATTATTTAATATTTAATTATTATTATTCGACTATTTATATTTTATATTTTTATATATTATATATATTAAATTATACTATTTTATAGTATATTCATTCCTATTTTTATTTCTAGTTACTAGTTATATCATATTTATATCATAGTATAGATATAGAATAGAATATATAATTCTAGAATTTAAATTCTATTTTCTATGAATTCGAATATCTGAAATAGATCCAATTAATAGATCGTGTCTCATGCATATACTTTTAATTAAAAGAAATTCTAATTTAATAATAAAAATTCTAATTTAATAATAAAAAAATTAAACTAAAACAAAAAAAGCATGTTGATTATATCAAAAATGAGGAGGCACCAATAACTATAATTCGTCATGGGTAGGGACATTATTGCCGATATAATAACTTCTATAAGAAATGCTGACATGGATAAAAAGGGAAGGGTTCAAATAGCATCTACTAATATCACTAAAAATATTGTTAAAATACTTTTACGAGAAGGTTTTATTGAAAACGTTCGAAAACATCAAGAAAGTAAAAAAAAATTCTTTGTTTTAACCTTACGACATAGAAAGACTAGGAAAGGGAATAAAATTATTTTAAAGCGTATCAGCCGACCCGGTCTACGAATTTATTCCAACTATCAACGAATTCCTAAGATTTTAGGCGGAATGGGGATTATAATTCTTTCTACTGCTCGAGGTATAATGACAGATCGAGAAGCTCGACTAGCAAAAATTGGAGGAGAAATTTTGTGTTATATATGGTGATTCTCCTGCGGTAACTTAATACTCTCTCGAATTTACTATTTATCTATTTGTAAAATAGAGAGGAGAAGTGAATTATAGAATTATAGAACTCTTCCTCTAGTAGTTGATACTTAAAGGGGGTTATCTGAAATGAAAGAACAAAAATTGATTCATGAGGGTTTAATTACTGAGTCACTTTCCAACGGTATGTTTCGAGTTCGATTAGATAATCAAGATCTAATTCTAGGTTATATTTCAGGGAGAATCCGACGCAGTTTTATACGTATACTACCCGGAGATAGAGTAAAAATAGAAATGAGTCGTTATGATTCAACCAGGGGACGCATAATTTATAGACTTCGAAAAAAAGATTCGAACGATTAGATCATTCTTTTAAACATCCCTCTCGTAGGGGTATAATTCGAAAAAAACTAATTTTTGTTTCCAAAAAAATAGATTCAGAATGAAGGTAAGGAATAAAAAATATGAAAATAAGGGCTTCTGTTCGTAAAATTTGTGAAAAATGTCGACTGATCCGTAGGCGCGGGCGAATTATAGTAATTTGTTCCAATCCGAGACATAAACAGAGACAGGGATAATTCTTCTCAAGTTCTAAATAAAGAACTTTCTAAAAAGAAAAAAAAACCCATGTACATGTAAAAAGAAAGAAAAAAGAATCAGTTTTCATATAAAATGGATATTCCGCGTATCTTTCTGTATATTTCTGATTCTTCCTTATTTTTTTTTTTATTCTTATGAATATGAGATAATAAAATATGACAAAACCCATAGCAAAAATTGGTTTACGTAAGAATGCACGTATTGGTTCACATAAGAATGAACGTCGAATACCGAAAGGAGTTATTCATGTTCAAGCGAGTTTCAACAATACTATTGTAACTGTTACAGACGTACGAGGTCGGGTAGTTTCTTGGGCTTCCGCGGGGACTTCTGGATTCAGAGGCACAAGAAAAGGAACACCTTATGCTGCTCAAGCAGCAGCACTCAACGCTATTCGTACAGTAGTGGATCAGGGTATGCAACGAGCAGAAGTTATGATAAAGGGTCCAGGTCTCGGAAGAGATGCGGCATTACGAGCCATTCGTAGAAGCGGAATACTATTAAGTTTCGTACGTGATGTAACACCCATGCCACATAATGGATGTCGCCCCCCTAAAAAAAGACGTGTGTAGAAATAAGAATTCAAGAGATTCCAAGAAAAATAAATGAGTCAATGATCCGATCCAATAATCATAAAGAAAATAAAAATAATAGTATGGTTCTAGAAGAAGTAGCAGGATCCACTCGAACACTACAGTGGAAATGTGTTGAATCAAGAGTAGACAGCAAGCGCCTTTATTATGGTCGTTTCGTTCTGTCCCCGCTTATGAAAGGTCAAGCCGATACCGTAGGTATTGCCATGCGAAGGGCTTTACTTGGCGAAATAGAAGGAACATTTATCACACGTGCAACATCTGAGAATGTGCTGCACGAATATTCTACGATAGTAGGTATTGAAGAATCAGTACATGATATTTTAATAAATTTGAAAGAAATTGTATTGAAAAGTAATCTCTATGGAGTTAGGGACGCATCCATTTGCGTCAGAGGTCCAAAATACATAACCGCTCAAGATATCATCTCACCACCTTCTGTAGAAATAGTTGACACGACACAGCATATAGCTAACCTGACAGAACCAATTGATTTGTGTATTGAATTACAAATCAAGAGAGATCGCGGATATCATATGAAATCTACAAACGAATCTCACGATGGAAGTTATCCTATAGATACTGTATCCATGCCTGTTCTAAATGCGAATCATAGTATTCATTCTTACGGGAATGGGAATGAAAAACAAGAAATACTCTTTCTAGAAGTATGGACGAATGGAAGTTTAACTCCTAAAGAAGCACTTTATGAAGCTTCTCGTAATTTGATTGATTTATTGATTCCCTTTCTACATGCAGAAAAAAAGGACATGAATTTCGAGGAAAATGAAAACAGATCGAATCTACCCCCTTTTTCCTTTCAAGACAAATTCACTGATTTAAAGAAAAACAAAAAACGAATTCCATTAACATGTATTTTTATTGACCAATCAGAATTGCCTTCCAGGGCCTATAATTGTCTCAAAAGGTCCAATATACATACATTATTGGACCTTTTGAGTCATAGTCAAGAGGATCTTATGAAAATGGAATATTTTCGCATAGAAGATGTAAAACAGATATTGGGCACTCTACAGAAGCATTTTTCAATCAATTTACCTAAGAAAAAGTGTTAATTTTAAATCCGTTGGAATTATAAAATTTTTTAGTTTTTCTAAAGAAAAAAGAATAGAATGAGTTTTGAATCTACGGCACGATCCATATATTTGCGGATATAGATCATAAATAAGATTCTAAAATTGATTGATGTATCTAGGGAAGATCCAGAACGGGATCTTCCTTAGATACCTATGTCCTGGCATTTCACGGTTTAATCAATTTTAAAAAGACCTAAAGTTAGGGATTTCTCAATAGGCAATGTTGCTCCAATACCTAACCAAAGAGCTACTGCAGTACCGATCAAAAAGACTGTTGTAGCTACTGGACGACGAAATGGATTTTGGAATTTATTGACATTCTCCAAAAAAGGTACTGTCAATAATCCTATTGGTACTGAAACCATTAAAAGAACACCCAATAACTTATTTGGTACTGTACGAAGTATTTGAAATACGGGAAAGAAGTACCATTCGGGTAATATTTCCAACGGAGTTGCAAATGGATCTGCCGGTTCACCAATCATTGACGGCTCTAGAACTGCTAAGCCTACATTACATGCAATAGTGCCTAGAATTACTACTGGAAAAATATATAAAAGATCATTGGGCCATGCAGGTTCTCCATAATAATTATGCCCCATACCCTTAGCCAATTTAGCTCTTAATACAGGATCGTTCAAATCAGGTTTCTTTGTTATTTGGATAGGTGAATTCTTAAGGATCCATCCCCCAAAAGAACCGGACATGATAATTTTTTATCATCCGGCTCGAGCACAAGAATCAAAAGAATGACAGAAATAGATCCATAGAACATAAATGGGTACATAGAGAATCTATATTTCATATCATAGATATCTACATATACAATGTAGAATGACTCTATGTAAGAAAAGATTTATGAAATTCCATTTCCCCGGGTTGCAACGATTCATTGCTCATTGCAAAGAATTCAGTTCTGGCAAAGAAATGCTCCATATCCAAGCAGGCTTACAAATTCGATAATGATCAAGTGCTTTTTGGATTATCTCATGTCTTTTGTTTGCTATTTATCCCCAAAAAATCTCGATTTTATTACATACAACAATACAAAGTTTTTACTTATTATTAATAAAGTCTAATCTCTGTTCTTCTTTAGATCCCTTATTTCACTCCGATAGTATTATAGATCAGGGTCGATGCAAAGGAAATGAATGCATCTACATACTATAATTAGATTACTATCAAATATCAAATCAAATTAATCAAATAAATACTATCTATCTAATCTAATATCTAATTACTAATAAATTAATAAATTATAATTTTATAATTAGAATAAAAAAAATCAAACAAAGTGGAATAGATAGAACATTGGATCATGCCACATCACTTATTCTAGGGATCTTACGGAGCCTGTTCATGCATAACATGATTAGGGTATAATCATAGAAAAGATTCTCCTCAAGCTAACCGGCCTATCCTATGCTACATAAGGGGATTGACCTGATGGTTGGATGCAGAGACACATTGGGTTGTGAATTCCAACGTGGCGGAAAAAATCATATATCCGCATGGAACAATCAATAGTTCAAGTCACACACTCCCATAATCCATCCTCTTTTAGTAAAATATACTTCAACTATTCGTAACAATACAATACTTCAGAGTTGAAGAGAAGTATCCAAATAACATGCCTTAATTTTTCAATAATACATATTTGTTTTGTAGCAATTAAATATTTTTGTTCCTCCCCTATATGATAAATTACAAATATATATGATCTGCCTTTTCTATAAAGGACCTGAAATGCCTTGCTTACGTATCATTGGGAAGTGCATTAACATAAATACGGCAGTAAGAAGAGGTAATACAAAAGTATGTAAACTATAAAAACGAGTCAAAGTGGATTGGCCCACACTAGCGCTTCCACGTAATAATTCTACCAGGGACGATCCTATTATAGGAATAGCTTCAGGCACGCCTGTTACGATTTTTACTGCCCAATAGCCAATTTGGTCCCGAGGTAAGGAATAACCAGTTACGCCAAAAGATGCGGTCAATACAGCCAGAACCACCCCCGTAACCCAAGTTAATTCGCGGGGTTTTTTAAACCCACCCGTAAGATACACACGAAATACGTGCAAGATCATCATTAGAACCATCATACTTGCTGACCATCGATGAACTGATCGAATTAACCAACCAAAATTGGCCTCAGTCATTATGTATTGAACAGAGGAAAAAGCCTCTGTAACAGTTGGACGATAGTAAAAAGTCATAGCAAAACCCGTAGCCACTTGTACTAAAAAACAAGTAAGCGTAATCCCGCCTAGACAATAAAATATGTTGACATGAGGAGGAACATATTTACTAGTTATATCATCTGCAATCGCTTGAATCTCGAGACGTTCTTCGAACCAATCATATACTTTATTGAGATAGGTAACCCAAGAAGGACTCCCCCTCTGAGAGCCACATATGAGAATTTCATCTCGTACGGCTCAAGCCGAAACACACAAATACTGGTTTCAATGGATATGGAATAGATAGTTCAAAACTTCTTGGGTCTTAGCCACGTCACTCTATTTGACCCAAAGATACGAAGTAAGAATAAGAAAAATCCGGAATCTCTTCTTTGTGATGATAATGCCAAGAAATACAATCTCAAGTTGGCTCCTCCATCTTTCTTTATGTTAATTATAACAGGCCTCTTGAATCTTCTCTTACCTATCTTTTTTTTTTTTTACTTTATTTGATATTATTTGATAAGAATTCTCTTGTTGAGACCCTATGAATCAATTGAAACCTCAGATTCATACTAGAACCACGATGATTTAAGAAAGCAAAAGCTAAACTAAAAGTTTCTCTGAGTAAAAACCATTTGATCATCACTTATTCAATGAATGTAATGACTCAATAAAATCTATATCTATAGCTATAGAAAGAGTTTTCTTTTGGTCAAAACTGAAAGGAAAAATTTGTTTTATTTCGAAAAGGCCTATTTCCATCCGCTTGCGAGGTCTGAAGAATAGGTATGAATCATAGTTCAAATATTTCTTCAAATATTTCTTTTATTGATCTATTCTATATAGTCCGTGCTCCAGAAACTAGAATAAATATCTGACGAAGTAGAATCATCTTGATAGAGATGACAGGTACATTCTATGTATTATCAATAGGATCAATTATAACAAGTCACACGCTCATATTCCGGAAATGAAATATTGAAACAAATAAATTTCACGATCGAACTACCAGAATAGTCTATAAATACAAGTCTTAAGCAATCTTAAGTTGAAGTATTAAGTAAGTTTAAGTAAAATAATCCTTTTTTATTGATTTATTGAAAAATAAGGACTTCCCGTTTTTATAAACTTTTATAAACTAATTCATTGAAATTCCGTCCAGTAAAATGGAAGAATTATAAATTTCCAAAATAATAGATAAAAATATTGCAAATAGAGCCATTGCAACCCCCATAAGTGGTGTAGTCCCCCATCCTGGAGCTACTTTTCCATATTCCGAATTCAATGGTTTCAATAAATTCCCTACGTTAGTTCGTCTTGGCCCAGATCTAGAACTACTCTCAACGGTTTTTGTAGCCATAAATCCTCTTTCATCATGAGTTGAAATCTGTTGACTTTGTATATCCTTCCGTTTTAGTTGTAAATAAACGACATTGTGGTCTTGAAATTATCGAAAAATGGAAACAGCAACCCTAGTCGCCATCTCCATATCCGGTTTACTTGTAAGCTTTACTGGGTACGCCTTATATACCGCTTTTGGGCAACCCTCACAAAAATTAAGAGATCCCTTCGAAGAACATGGGGACTAGTTGAAGTAATGAGCCCCCCATATTCATATTGGGGGGCTCATTACTTCCATGGAGATAATGAAAAATCATTTCATTTTTTTAGTTGGAACTTTAGGTGGTTCTCGAAAAAAGATAGCGAAAAAGATTATTCCTAAAGTTGAAACTAACAGGAATGTATAAACCAATGCTTCCATAGATTCGATCGTGGTTTACAATTATAGCTTCCATACCTATTCATTTTGGGTCATTTACAAAAAAATTATAAATTGAAATTTACAATTTGCTATTACTATTTTGCTATTACTATAACTATAATATAAATAATTATAATATAAATTATAAATGATAGTATAATATTTACTATATACCAATACCATATTTAATACTATAATTTAGTATTACTTAGTATTACTATAATTCTATCTATCTATCTATCTATATATATATATATATAAATATATATTCTATCTATCTATCTATATAATATCTATATATCTATATAAATATATAAAATAAATATATAAATATTATATAAATATATAAGTATAATATAAATATTAATATAAATATATTAAAATAAATATAATAAAAAAAGAAATAAAATAAATAATAATATAAAAATAATAATATAGATAATAATAGATAATAAAAAAAATAATAAAAATATAAATATTAAATATATATATAATAGGCATATATAATAGGCAAAGGAATCTTGTATCAAACTACTTGTCTCCTTGTAGTTGGATCTCCAAGTTTTTGGAATGCTCCAAATTCCACTTGAGCATCCAAATCTGGATCAATACCGGCAAAAACATCTCTAAACAAAGTTCTGGCGCCGTGCCAAATGTGTCCGAAAAAAAAGAGCAAAGCAAATGTAGTATGCCCAAAAGTGAACCAACCCCTCGGACTGCTACGAAAAACACCATCGGATTTCAAAGTAGCCCGGTCTAATTCAAAAATTTCACCTAATTGGGCACGTCTAGCATATTTTTTCACAGTAGCAGGATCACTATAACTGACTCCATTGAGTTCTCCACCATAGAATTCAACAGTTACCCCTACTTGTTCAACACTATACTTTGATTCTGCCCTTCTAAAAGGAACATCGGCCCTCACAATTCCGTCTCCATCTACCAAAACTACCGGAAATGTTTCAAAAAAGGTAGGCATACGACGTACAAAGAGTTCGCGCCCTTCTTTATCTCTAAATATGGGGTGCCCTAACCACCCAACAGCTATTCCATCCCCGTTGTCCATTGAACCTGCTCTGAATAATCCCCCTTTCGCCGGATTATTACCAATGTAATCGTAAAAAGCTAATTTTTCGGGAATTTTGGACCAAGCTTCTGATAAGCTCAGATTTTCGGCTAGTCCGGCCCCAACTCTTCGATATATTTCTTGCTGGAAGTATCCCTGATCCCACTGATAACGAGTGGGGCCAAATAATTCGATTGGGGTAGTTGCTGAACCATACCACATAGTTCCAGCAACAACGAAAGCTGCAAAAAAAACAGCAGCAATACTACTGGAAAGCACAGTTTCAATATTACCCATGCGTAATCCTTTGTATAGACGTTGAGGAGGGCGGACACTAAGATGGAATAGACCCGCTAATATGCCCAATGTACCTGCTGCAATATGATGAGAAGCTATTCCCCCCGGAACAAAAGGATCAAAACCTTCCGCACCCCACGCTGGATTTACAGATTGTACTTTTCCAGTTAGTCCATAAGGATCAGACACCCATATTCCAGGACCATATAAGCCTGTTACATGAAATGCGCCAAAGCCAAAGCAAGCCACTCCTGAGAGAAATAAATGAATTCCAAAAATCTTGGGCAAATCTAAAGAGGGTTTTCCCGTACGTTCATCCGAGAATATCTCTAGGTCCCAATACACCCAATGCCAAATAGCTGCCAAGAAGCACAAGCCAGAAAACACAATATGTGCCCCTGCCACGCCTTCATAACTCCAAATGCCCGGATTCGTTATAGTTCCTCCTGAGATATTCCAACCCCCCCACGAATTGGTTATTCCTAAACGAGTCATGAAGGGTATAACGAACATGCCTTGTCTCCACATTGGATCAAGAACAGGGTCAGAGGGATCAAAAACTGCTAATTCATATAGAGACATCGAGCCGGCCCAACCAGAAACTAGAGCTGTATGCATTATATGGACAGAAAGCAATCGACCGGGATCATTCAATACGACAGTATGAACACGATACCAAGGCAAACCCATGTAAATACCCCTTTCTAAAAAATAAACAGACATTATGTAACTTTATCGCATTGGAAAAGACTAGACCGTGTACTTCACCTGTTCGGTAGAAAAGGGATTAATATTTATTTGTATTCCCTTCTTTTATCTTAAAGGAAATAGAAATATAAAAGAACAATTCTGTTTATATTTAATAATAACAAAGAGAAACAGATCTTATTCTATACCCGATAAGTACCAATACGCAATGGGAGTATTTTGTTTGGGGAAAAGAATACATAGATACTTGTTTATCTTTATCATTTGAAATCATTCGAACAATTGTCCGATCCGATCGATCCGTTAGTTCCAATTTTTATTTATTCATTCTGCCTTCCTCTATGAGACTTCCAGTCTATATATAAAGTCTATATCTATATTATAATATTATAATCATTATCATCTATATACACTAGATTATATCTACTATGACTATGATATATAAATCTATATTCTATATTCTAATAAATATATAATATATAATTCTGTCATGTATCATAGTATATATACATGGTATAGTACATAGTATATATACATGGTATATATACATGGTATAGTACATAGTATATATACATGGTATATATATATATATAAATTATAAATATATATAAATATAATAATAATATAAATATATAAAATATATAAAAATAATAATATAAATATATAAAAATATATAAAATTAAATATAATAATAATATATAATAAATATAAAAAATATAATATAATATAATATAATATATAATAAATATAAAATATAAATTATATGTAATGTAATTATTAATTTTAATAATTTTTTATTAATTTAAGAAATAAAGAGAAAAAATGATGAAAACAATAAAGCCATTGTTTTGTTACGTTTCCATATTAAAGTAAAGTATAGTACTTCATTTTTTCTTTATTTTAATGCCCGTTGGTGTTCCAAAAGTGCCTTTTCGGAGTCCTGGAGAGGAAGATGCTGTTTGGGTTGACTTATAGTGCGACTTGTTAGACATATTGGTCATATGGGATTTCCCCGTTACCTCCCCCGATCGAGTATTCTCTGTTTCGCCCAATCCAATAGATATATATTCAATTCAATATTGTATTGATTGAACCATCAAAAATTCGGAGCGTGAAGCACAATTATATCAATTCCTATTGGGGATCAATATTATCAATTATTCTAATTGATGGTTTACTTGGACTGAGAAAATTAAAGTATACAGGCTCCGCTCATAGAATACCAAATTGGGAATGGTAAGAGTAAAGTACTAGAATGGGAGTGTAATTGTAGTAATATAAATATTGATGTAAATGTAGTAGTAAATGTAGTAATATTAAATTTAAATATTTAATATTTATTTAATATTTAAATTTAAATATAATATAATTATTTAATTTAATTATTTTTAATTATTAATTATTAGATATATTATATATTAATTATTATTTCTTATATTTCTTATTTTCTTATATATTAATTTCTTATATATTAATTATATTTTACATTATAATTATATAATTATATATTATATTATTATATTAAATATTATATTAATTATATTATATTATATTATTATATATTATATTATATATTATTATATTATATATAATATATATATATAATACTATATGATATGATCTATACGATACGATTACACGATATAATTACCACTTGTATCATAGGCTATTCTTAGCCTTACTATAGAGATAATCTCAAAATAATCTCAAAAGGTATAATCTCAAACTGTCTACCAAGTACTATGATGAATACATGGAATCGTTTGGGTAAAGGTATGAAACGAATTGAAAAAAAAAATAAGCAGTACTGAAATCATTTGCCCTATATGTGCAAATATAATTCGGGCAAATATTCTCCCGGAGTAGAACAAAAACCTAAAATAATTGAAAGGACCCATTCAGTAACAAGAAAATTACATCGTGATTTGAATTTTGATGAAACAATACATCAATGAGAAGTTAGTTCAATAAGTTACGAAAATTCTTTTTTTTTTTTTTACTTTTTATACATTATAGAAATAGAATATAGGGAACGGGAAGGAGGCCAAAACTCATGTTAAAAAAAAAAAAAAATGGAAGAAAAGCAAAACGCTTCATTAGAAAAACAGTTAGAAAAAAAAGAAATAAGACTGGAATCGACACATTGATTTTTTTATCTTTTGAACCGTATGCATCCAAAGGTGCACGTACGGTTCCACAGGGATACAATTTTGCCCTAATCAACCGACTTCATCGAGAAAGACTACTTTTTTTAGGCCAAGAGGTTGATAGCGAGATCTCGAATCAACTTGCTGGTCTCATGGTATATCTCAGCATAGAAGATGCTACTAGGGATCTTTATTTGTTTATAAACTCTCCAGGCGGATGGGTAATACCAGGAATAGCCATTTATGACACTATGCAATTTGTGGTACCCGATGTACATACAATATGCATGGGATTAGCAGCTTCAATGGGATCTTTCATTTTGGTCGGAGGAGAAATTACCAAACGTCTAGCATTCCCTCACGCTTGGCGCCAATGAGTTTTTTTATAAAAAAAAAGAAGACTATGCCTTCGCTCTATCGAATATGAATCAAATAAAAAAAAAAAAAGAATAAGTAATAATAGCATGGCACTTCGAGTTCGATATGAGCAAACCATTATTGTTTTTTCCTAACATGAGATTTTGTATTGAGATAATAGTATGAAAAAGAAAGGTTATTACCAATTGGATCTTGATCTTATGTGTCAAGAGTTAATTTCAGCGTCACAAACCATTTTTCTTCCACACCAGAAGTCTCTTTCTTATCTTTATGTTATCAGAGAAAGAGTAAAAAAAAATGGAAAAATTTATTTTATCCTTCTTGGATCGTATCAAAAAGAAACTTTGGGATTGCTAAACCACAGACAAGATAAATAGATAATAGATAAATTATATTATTATTATATATTATTATAATTATATTATATATTATTATATATTATATTATATATTATATTTATATTAAATTATTATATATATTATATATTAAATTATATAAAATTATATATATATAATAAAGTAAAATAAAGCAACAGAACCATCATAGTATTTTTCTTTACTACTACGAAAGGAAGGGTGGTAAATGGATCATCTAAACATTTGGATCATATGAGTTATATTTCTTCTTTTCGATAGAAGAAATTCTATTGCAAAAGGAAAGGAAGAAAAAATAAATTCCATTGCAGAGCCGTATGCAATGTACAAAATATGCCCGTACGGTTGTTTAATTTCTTCTTGTTATTTTGATTCCCCCTTACTTTAATCAAATCGTGCGAGATACGCATAGAAGAATCGTTCATGATGTTATATCAATATCATCAGGGTTATGATTCACCAACCTGCTAGTTCTTTTTATGAGGCACAAGCAGGGGAATTTATCCTGGAAGCAGAAGAACTGTTGAAGCTTCGCGAAAATCTCACAAAAGTTTATGTACAAAGAACGTACAACCCTTTATGGGTTATATCCGAAGACATGGAAAGGGATGTTTTTATGTCAGCAACAGAAGCCCAAGCTCATGGCATCGTTGATCTTGTAGCGGTCGAAGATGAGAATACTGGAGATTATATATATATATAAATATATAAATATATATAAATATAGAATTCCATTTCAAAATTAGAATTTTCCGTGATTTGATAGTGAATAGAAATCTTTCATAATCATCAACCATCAGGTTAAGATCGATAGGTTAAGATCGATCTAAGCCAACCCACTCTATTCTATCTAGAATGAGATTATATAGACACGACATGCCAACCATTAAACAACTTATTAGAAACGCAAGACAGCCAATAAGAAATGTCACGAAATCCCCCGCTCTTCGAGGATGTCCTCAGCGTCGAGGAACATGTACTAGGGTGTATGTGCGACTCGTTCAGTTCAGATCATGAGTTTGAAGAAATGAAAAAAATTTTTCCAGTATCAATGAACACTACCAATGAATAGGATAGATAGAGTGAAAGACCGCCATTTAATTTACTATCTAAATAACTATCTAAAAATGAGGATCTATCATTTACCTATTATATTATGTAATGTAATTTATGGTTTCTATTGGTGCAAATCCAATCACTCCGTTTTAGATGAGAAGCAATTCTCCATTGGTAGCAAATAGTTATCCATTAAGCGGAGGAAATAGTCTTATAAGAAGCAAAAGGGTTATGCTCCTATTCTTATTCTTGAAAAAAAAACGGACTAACAGGGTCAGCTACCTAGCCAACTTTCACTTTACAGAATTAAATGCCGTCACTGTATGGATAGCTTTTTTGTGAAAAGGACTATTACTTTCTAAGTATAATTAGAAAAAAAATAATTCTAATTGAAAAAAGGATGGGGTAGAGCCAAAGAGTGTGAACTATACAAGTTCACAATAAAATTCGATGAAATGAAAGAAGAGGCTCCGGTGTATAGAGAGGACCTCACCGTTTAAAAAGTTGCCATAGAAACGAGGAAACCCACTATTTAGCAGCAGTAGAATTTCTTATTTCCAGGCAAGATACCCGGAAGTAAAAATTGTGGTCGGGAAGGTCATAGTAGCAAAAGCCATTGGAATTTATATTTTATATATCGGAAAAATCCGTTTTGTTATTAATCGACCGGAGGAAAAGGATGACTGAAAGAAGAGAACTGCATTAGTTATTCAAGAAAGTTTCATTTGATTTAATGACCAGAGTTAAACGGGGATATACAGCTCGAAGACGTCGAAAAAAAATTTGTTTATTTGCATCAACCTTTATAGGGGCTCATTCAAGACTTACTCGAACGAGTACTCAACAAAGAATGAGAGCTTTGGGTTCCTCTCATCGAGATAGGAGCAGGAAAAAGAGAGATTTTCGTCGTTTGTGGATCACCCGGATAAATGCAGTAACTCGTGAGGATATGGTATCCTATAGTTATAGTAGATTCATACACAATCTGTACAAGAAACAATTGCTTCTGAATCGTAAAATACTTGTGCAAATAGTCCTATCAAATAAGATTTGTTTTGATATGATTTCAAATAAAATCATTAATCAATCAAATACAAATAAAGGAATAAAAGAATCTTAATAGAATATAAGAATATACTATACAGGAAACAAGAATGATTGAAACAGAATTTCCCGGAGAATGGACTCCGGGAAGATAGAAGAAAAAGAAATTAAGATTTGAAATAAACGAGCATCTTTCAAAAAAAAATTTATTACCCATTTTCCCTTTTTTATAACATTTTATAACACAAGAATCAACTCGGGATTCTAGGTTTTTCGAGCAAAACATTAATCTGAGCTTGAGTTCCTATTGGAGTTTTGAGGAGTATGTCTATTTATTTTTGGTTCTAGGACCTGTAGTTCTAGGGATCGACTCCCCTCTCTCCAATTGTTTCTCATTATTACGAAAAGGTAACGAAGATAAAATACGAGCTTGTTTTATAGCAATAGTAATTAATCGTTGTTGTTTCAAGGTCAACCTATTCATCCGTCTAGATAAGATTTTTCCTTGTTCACTAATAAATCGACTAATTAAACTCATGTTTCTATAATCGATTCGATCCCCCGATCCAATTGGGGGTAAACGCCTACGAAAAGATCGCTTGTATTTACGAAAAGGTTGTTTGTATTTATCCATGGTTTGCTTATTCCTTGTTTGTTTATTTCTTATACTTATATCTTATTATACTTATATCTTATTCTTATATATAATTATAATATAAATATAAATAAAATAATCTAGAAAATACAATTCTACTTTTTTTATTCATTTAAGATCCGACCAAAATAGGATTTGGTTTGTATTATCTATGTGAAGATGTAAAGTTCTTACTCTTTCCGCTCCTTGGAAAAATCACACATGCATTCTGTTCCATCTATTTCTTTATTTCCCCATGAATCATATATTTTTTACAATAGCGACAAAATTTTCTCAATTCTAATCGATTGGGTGTATTGTGTCGATTCTTTTGAGTAATATATCTAGAAAAGCCCGGCGATTCTTTATTGACACCCTTTCGAACACAACTGGTACATTCCAAAATAACTATAATTCTGATATCTTTACCCTTGGCCATGGACCTCCTTTTCATTTTGGATCGACTTCACTTTTTAACTCTCCTCATTTTTGTTTTTGATCCGAACCAAAAACAAAAGAAAATAAAAAATATATATTTACTAACTAGAGATGGAATTTCAAAATATTATTAGAAGTCGAATGACTTCGAAGTACTATAATCTAAAACAATAAAGAAAGAGAGTCATATTCATTAATAGAAGTTCATTAATAATTAATATAAGAATATTAAATATAGTAATAATTAAGTAATACAATTTTTTATAACTAGGAATTATTCCTTTCCTATCCTAAATTCCTAATCCACATTTCTATTTCTTTTATCCCAAATTATATCGTAGATTCACTGTATTTTGACTGAGGTTCGATACACTTTTTTTTTCCTATCCTAAAGAAAAAGGGATCTAAATTGAAGCCATGTTACGTGGAATGGTATCTAAAATCTTCTTCATTTCTTCACATATCAATACAAGACAAGAATTCAATTAGAATTAAAAAAAGGGGAATGACAAGGCATCTGGAAATAAACGATTAATTTCTATCAATAGACCCGCTAAAGACCCAAACCATAGAGTGGTTAGCACAGGTGCCGTGGAGAGATATGTTTTTATATCTCGCATTTTAAATCCTCCTTCTTCTTTGATATTTATTTATTTTACATTTTTTTTCTTTATTATTAATCATTATATTTATTATTAAATATTTAAATATTAAATATTAAATTAATATATTTTTAATATATTTTATATTTTATTTATATAAATTATATATATATATATATTATTTATATTATTATTAATTATAATATAGAATTATATATTTATAAATTATATATTATATATTTATATATATATATATATATATTAATTATTAATTATATATTAATTAATTATATATTAAATTATATATTAATATTATTTAAATTATATATTATATAATTATATATTATATATATTATATAATTTTATTTATATAATTTTATAATTTAATAATTTTATAATTTAATTTATTATTATATATATGTTATATGTTAATAATATATATGTTTATAAATATATAATTCTATATTATAATTAATAATAATATAAATTAATATATAATATATTTTTATATTTTAATTTTAAATATTTTAATTATTTAATTTTAATATTAATTATTTAAAATTTTATTATTATTTAATTATTATTTATTTATATAATTTATTTATATATTATTTAAATATTATTTAAATATTTAATTTAATATATTTTATATTTTCATTTAAATTTAATATTTTAATATATATTTAATATATTTTAATATATATTTAATATATATATTATATATTATAATTTTATAATTTATATAATTCTAAATTAATTAGAAATTAATATAATTAAAAATAATAAAAAAATGAGATTAAACATATGATTATATGAAACAAAAAAAAAAATGACAAGAACATTATACCTAATTCTACCTATTAATTCTACCTAAAAATGACAAGAACATTATACCTAATTCTACCTAATATATATATATTATATTAGGTAGTAAGGTAGTAAGGTAGAGGAAAAATAGGTGAAAAACGAACGATGTAGAAAACAAGACATGGATTTTGTACAATGACACTGTACAACAATCTTAAAAAGGGATGTAGCGCAGCTTGGTAGCGCGTTTGTTTTGGGTACAAAATGTCGCGGGTTCAAATCCTGCCATCCCTACTATTCTTTCTCCTATGGACAGTTACAAGAGATTCATTGAGTAAGATCGGGTAAAATTGGAATTGGACATAATTTTTGCATACTATATGTACACAAGACCCCCCAAGGGTCAAAAAATATTTTCTTTACAATCGAATCTAATCTTATGGGATATAAGAAAACGCTCTTAGTTCAGTTCGGTAGAACGCGGGTCTCCAAAACCCGATGTCGTAGGTTCAAATCCTACAGAGCGTGATTCCGTTTATGTTATGTCGAATTATAATGAAATAACTTCACAAAACTAAAACAAAGTTTAATTGCAACTTTAATTTGACCTCCTCCTTGTAGGAGGTCAAATTAAAAAAAGAAAAGTTACTCAATCAAAGGTCCAACTGATCACCGCGTCTGTATTGTAAATATGCAGTTACAAATAATCCTGTTAAAGTAATAGGAATTAGACCTAAGACGATTCCAAATAGGAAAACTTCAATCATTTCAGTTTGTTTTAGGGAATAAAAAGAGAGGTAAGATCTATCCCTAAATATTAATCTGAATTATCCGTGAATCTCAATAACCAGGAATTGGCAATTGACGCGGAAAGGAACCATAGAATACCGGAAATGAAATATGAATATTCAGGGGGCTTTTTTTTTTTTTTTTTTTTAATTGTTTATTTAATTTCATTCATTTCAGATAAGTCGTATCTTGTTCAAACCAATAAATAGAGCTGCAGTTATAGTTGAAGCAGCCACTAAAAAACCGAAATAACTAGTTAGAATAAGCATGAAAGAGCTAAATTAGATATGTTCTTTTATTACATATGTGAATAAAACATTTACCTAAGTTTCAATCCATATACAATGGTAAGAAAAACTTATTGAAAGAATTAGTCTAGTTCCAATTGAAAATTCTTGATTCATCAGTCATTATAGATGGACACTAAAAAAAAGATAGATATAGGTAATATAGGCGGAAAAAGGGATTCATCAACTGTGCCATTGACCGATCCTGTGATTCCGAATCAACAGATTCCTTGTGCAATATTCCAAAACTATTTAAGTTTAAGTAATTTTTTAATAGAAATAGAATAAAACAAAAGAATTTAATTCGAAAATAACCTACATTTTTCTCATTTTTTTTTTTCAATAGATCTAAGGGCTTGATATTCCCTTTTACTTTTTGAATTTGAACTCATTGAATTCTGTACAGTAATATAATAGGTTGGTTCATTGCCCATTAGATTTGGAAAGATAAAATTGTACCATGATCTATAAAAAAAATATGAACCACGAAGGGGATTTATAGATTTTACATAACATACCATTCAAAAT